TAGAATATAGAATATGGAAAGACAAAACGGAAAATCTATAAAGGAAAAGCGAAGAGGAATTTTTCGTTTTAGAATCGAATTGAACCGAAATAAAAATGTGATTTTTTGAGTGATCTGATTGTGCGATACCTTTTTTCGAGGCATTGGAAATAAAATAGTAAAAAAAAAAATAAAGTAAAGCAAAAGGTATTTAAAATATTAAAATAAAAAGTAAAGAAAAAAGTATTCTAAGGGCACTCTTTAGTCGAAAATGTATTTGATACAATAAAAAATCAAAATACAAAATCGAAGCGATTCCCCTTTGAAATGAAGTTAGATGACATAGTTTTTATTATTATTTTAATATTAGTTGACTCAAGAGTTGCCCACTCAATCCGTTGATTCGGAATCGTGGGATGGGTCGGTGTAAAAGACGATGAATTGATTTCTTTTTCTATCCCTGTCACTCATTTTTGTTAGTACCTTCTAGAATACTTGAAGAATCAAAAACTTGCAATTGAAGGTATTCTTTCAATTGGTAGGGTATTTTTGCTTATCCTCGTATCGTTCAAAAGTTGAAACTTAGGGAAGTGCTTTATAAACATATGTATAAAAAGAACATATTTCCTTTAGCTCCGTCATGCCTACTATAACTAGTTATTTTGGTTTTCTACTAGCGGCTTTAACTATAACCTCGGCTCTATTTCTTGGTCTGAGTAAGATAGGACTTATTTGAAATTAATTGAATGAATAATTCATAAAACGAAATCTTTCTGTGGTATTCCACATATTGTCTAGTTCCTTGCCGTACCACGTTAATTCCGAATTGTTGGTTATTGAGATTCCTAGGCAAGACGGATTAATATTTAGGGATAGATATTACCCCTCTTTTTAACCTTTCAAAAAAAAAACTAAAATTCAAATGATTGAAGTCTTTCTATTTGGAATCGTCTTAGGTCTAATTCCTATTACTTTGGCTGGATTATTCGTAACCGCATATTTACAATACAGACGTGGTGATCAGTTGGACCTTTGATTAATTAACATCTCTTTTTTTAACTGACCCCCTCCTTTCTTTAATTTAATCCGAGGGGGAGGTCAGGGCAGGGTCAAATTCAGATTGCTGTTTAATGATTTCAGTTCAGCGTGTGTGATTTTCGATCTAAGACTAAGACAACAAGATCGGAATCACGCTCTGTAGGATTTGAACCTACGACATTGGGTTTTGGAGACCCACGTTCTACCGAACTGAACTAAGAGCGCTATCACAACGGAAAAGACTGGAAATAAGTAATAAGTCGATTTTTTTCCCCAACAATTCTTGTATGTGTATACTATCATATATAATAAAATGGAAGATTTTGTATGTCAAAATTAGAAACCGATCTAAAAAAAAAAACGGATCTTGTCTTACTCCTGCTCGGAGCGGTAATTGGTAGGGATGACAGGATTTGAACCCGTGACATTTTGTACCCAAAACAAACGCGCTACCAAGCTGCGCTACATCCCTTTCAATGGGTCTACAGTATCATTGTAAAGAATCCCCGTCTTGTTTTCCACATCCTTATTTTTTTATTCCCTCTATTGATATGCAAAATGGATCTTGCCTTTTCTTGTTTTTGGGCTCATATCATATAACATATAATAATACTAAATTAGTATTTTTCTTGGGAATTCTCAGGCGTAAAGCGGCCCATTTTTCTGCTTTAAGAAAAAAAAAGAAAATAAAATCTTATCTACCGAATCATTTCGCATTTCAATTTGAATTAAGGATTCCGCGCACAAATACAAGTGGCCTTTAACTACATATACATCTCTTACCATAATATATTCCAATAGGGAATACAAAAACAAAAAAGAAGGAGGATTTTCAATGCGAGATCTAAAAACATATCTTTCCGTGGCACCGGTACTAAGTACTCTCTGGTTCGGGTCTTTAGCAGGGTTATTGATAGAAATCAACCGTTTATTCCCGGACGCATTGACATTTCCTTTTTTTTCATTCTAGTTATTGAACGGGAACGAGGTAAAGAAGATTAGAGCTAGAATCCAATATTTGTGTATTTGTGACTAATCTCTCTTTCCCCTCTTTTATTTTTTTTTACAATTAGATAGATAGAATAAAGGATGAAAGCGAAATAAAAATGTGGCTTCAACTTCAGCGAAACTCGGGTTCAGGCTCCAATTAAATTAATTATCCAGTTAAAAGAAAATAGACAGTGAAAGGAAAACGGAAATGGAACTGTGGCTAGGGTAAGAGTAGCCTACACTACACGATACTTAAATGAAATACTGTACTGTGATTAGCAATATAGTTAGAAATTTTTGTATTACTTATTATTTCCTATATATTTACTATATCGATTTCAATAAAATCTTTATTTCAGAATTGGATTTTGAGTGGTTAACAACTTCTATTTTTTTTTTTTCCCTTGTTTCTTATTCGTTTCGGGTCGGAAAATAGAAAAGTTGGATGAATCAAAAACCCCAAGGAGGTTCATGGCCAAGGGTAAAGATGTCCGAGTAAGGGTTATTTTGGAATGTACTAGTTGTGTTCGAAACGGTGTTAATAAGGAATCAAGGGGTATTTCCAGATATATTACTCAAAAGAATCGACACAATACACCTAATCGATTGGAATTGAGAAAATTCTGTCCTTATTGTTACAAACATACACTTCATGGGGAGATAAAAAAATAGATAGAGTCGAACCGCGTGCTTGTGTGTTACCCTTGCAAGGAACATGAAAAAATAATCTAGATATATATCTAGATTATTTCATATATTTAAATAGAAACAATTATTTCATATATTTAAATAGAAACAATTATTTCATATATTTAAATAGAAACAATTATTTCATATATTTAAATAGAAACAAATAAATAAATATAGACAAACCAAACCCTCTAATTGATTCTAGAAATCATTTTTTTATTTCATCGAAATGGGATTTTAGGGATAAGGAATAAACAAATTATGGATAAAACCAAGCGACTCTTTCTTAAATCCAAGCGATCTTTTCGTAGGCGTTTGCCCCCGATCCAATCGGGGGATCGGATTGATTATAGAAACATGACTTTAATTAGTCGATTTCTTAGTGAACAAGGAAAAATATTATCTAGACGGGTGAATAGATTGACCTTAAAAGAACAACGATTAATTACTATTGCTATAAAACAAGCTCGTATTTTATCTTCGTTACCTTTTATTAATAATGAGAAACAATTTGAAAGAAGTGGGTCGACCACTAGAACTCCAGGTCTTCGAACCAGAAAAAAATAGACTTACTCTTCAATTAAATCAAAATTCCAACCCGAACTCAAACCCAGATGGACGTTTTGTTCAAAAAATCCGAGAAGCAGTTGTGTCGTAAGAAAAAAAAAGAATTGGGGAAGAAGAATAAAATCAATCTTTTTTTATTGAGCGTGTTCGCTCATTTTGGCGACTTTATCATATTATTTCTACTCTACCTTCCCGGAGTTCATTCTCCAGAGAACTCCGTTTAAAAATTATAATGGATTCCTTCCAATTTCCTTATTTTCTAATCTCATTGGAAATCATATAAAGACAATTCCTATTTGATATAGCTATTTGTGCAAGTATCTTACGATTAAGAACCAACTGCGCCTTATACAGATTGCTTATTAATCTACTATAAATATAGGATACCCTGTTTCCGCGAATTACTGCATTTATTCGAGTGATCCACAAACGACGAAAATCCCTTTTTTTCCTATCTCTATCACGATGAGCCGAAACCAAAGCTCTTATTTTCTGTTGAGTAATTGTTCGACTAAGTCTTGAATGAGCCCCGCGAAAGCTTGATGCAAATAAACGCATTTTTGTTCTACGTCTCCGAGCTATATATCCTCGTCTAATTCTGGTCATTGAATAAATGAAACTTTGATGAATAACTAATCGATTTCCTTTCTTTCAGTTATTCTTTTCCCCTTTCCTAGTCTATTAATAACAAAACGGACTCTTCCAATTTATAAAATCAAAATTCCAATGGCTTTTGCTACTCTAACCTTCCCGACCACGCTTTTACCTTTTTTCGAGGCATTGGAAATAAAATAGTAAAAAAAAAATAAAGTAGTAAATAGATAAAGAAATTGTGGGTTCCGTCGTCTCTATGATTACTTCTTAAACGGTGAGGCCCTCTCTATACACCGGAGCCACTTCCTTCATTTAATCAATTCTATTGGTAACTTGTACAGTTACCACTCTCCGGCTCTACCCATGAATTTTCTAGTAATAGGTCTTTCATAACGAGATAGACCTTATACAGTAACGGTATTTAATTATGAAGATTGGTGGGGTAGCTGACCCTGTTAGTCCGTTCTTGCAAGAGTAGAAAGATAATCTTTCCGCTTTTTTTATAGTATTTCCCCCGCTTAATGGATAACTATTTGTTACCAATGGGGAATTCTTTCTCACCTTAAATTGCAATTTGAGGCGGTTGAATTTGCGCCGGTGGAAACCATAAATTTCATACACAATAGAAAGATATGATAGATAGCTTTTTTTTAGCTAGTGAATGCAGTTCTTCTTCTTCCATTCTATCCGATTCACTGGTACTGATCATTGATACTTAAAAAATTGTTTTCTTTCTTTTGTTTTGTCTCAGCCCATGATTGAAACGAGTCGCACATACACCCTTGTACATGTTCCTCGGCGCTGAGGGCATCCCCCAAGAGCGGGGGATTTTGTAAGGTTTCTGATTGGCTGTCTTGGGTTTCTAATAAGTTGTTTAATGGTTGGCATGCTGAATTATCCATTATGGGCTGGTTTAGATCGATCCTAACCGGATGATTATGAATTTCTTCTGTTTAATATTCTATTAAACCCTTAAGGAGGCACTGCTATGTTTTATCCAACCGCTACAAGATCAACAATTCCATGAGCTTGGGCTTCTGTTGCTGACATAAAAGTATCCCTTTCCATGTCTTCGGATACAACCCATAAGGGCTTGCCCGATCTTTGTACATAAACCATTGTAAGGATTTCGCGCAGTTTCAGTAGTTCTTCCGTATCCAGGATAAATTCTCCCGTTTGTGCCCCATAAAAAGCGCCAATAGGTTGATGGATCATGACCCTGATGATATATTATAACCTAAAAAAAAAGTTCCTCTATCTCGCACGATTAGGCGAGGGGAAGAGATAAAGAAATAGAATTGAACAACCGTACGGGCATTTTTTTCGCATTGCATACGGCTCGCCAATGGAATTAATGGAATTTGCTTTTTACCTTTCATCAAACAAGGAGAAAATATGGGTTCTATTATACCCAGATCGGTAAATTATCCAATTACCACCCTTTTTTTTAGTTCAAAAATACTATGATGGCTCCGTTGCTTTATATATTTATTTCGTTTGTGATTCAGCAATCCCAAAGTGTCTTTATTTTTTTTTTTTTTGTACTCTTTCATACCATAAATATTGTTAATAACCTTCCGGTGTGAAAAAAGTTTGTGACGCCGCAATAGGCCTACGATAGGTAAGATAAACTCGGAATATCCCTCCCTTATCTCATACTACTGCTTCGATACATAATCAAATATTTTGAAAAAAAAAAAAACACTAACAATTTTCATATCGAATTCGAAGTGCCATGCTATTATTACTTAATCTTAAAAATTCATATGGCGAAGGCATAGTCTCCTTTTTTCTCTCAAATAAAAAACTCATTGGCGCCAAGCGTGAGGGAATGCTAGACGTTTGGTACTTGCTCCTGCGGCCAGGAGGAAAGACCCCATGGAGGCGGCCAATCCCATGCATATTGTCTGTACATCCGGTCGCACAAATTGCATAGTATCATAAATTGCTATTCCGGGTATTACCCATCCGCCAGGAGAGTTGATAAATAAATACAAATCCTTGGTCTCGTTCTCTATACTGAGATATACCATAATACCAATAAGTTGATTCGAGATATCACTCTCAACCATTTGACCTAAAAAAAGTAATCTTTCTCGATAAAGTCGGTTGATTAGGATAAAACTGTATCCCTTCGGAGCCGTACAGGCATCTTTTGATGCATACGGTTCAACAAAACTTGCGAAACAAAAAATCAATGTGTAGCTCCCAGCCCTTTTCCTTTCTTTTTTCCTAGCGGGCTCCTTCTACCGAGGGGTCCTTTCTTCCATTTTTCAAGAACGATGAGTTTAGCCGGTTTTCCTATACCTATAATATTCTAATATAAAATATAAAAAAGCAATTCACTAAACTTATCGACTTATCGAACTAACTTTTCATTGATGTATTTTTTCATCGCGATCCAATCCAAAAATCACGATGCCATTTTCTTGTTCCTGAATTGAATGGGCTTCTTCAATTTTTTTAGGTTGATGCTCTACTCCGAGTAAGGATCCGCCCGATTTTGATTTGCACATATAGGACAAATGACCCCAATACCACGTCTCTTTTTTGCTATGACTTCCCCCTTTAATTCATTTCTTTCATGTCTTCCGCCCAATATTTACAGTTTGAGATCACTCCTATTTCGAATAAAGTTCTAAATGGAATCGTTTATGGTATAAGTAATAATCATAGATATATTACCAATTGGGTTTTGCTAAACGGAGCCTGGATACCTCATTTTATTGGTCCAGCCAAGACGACCATAAAATTGATTTATTGCTATGCTAATATTAAGCTGGATACCTCCTCACGAAATAGATCTAATTGCATTTCACGCTACAAATTTTTGATCATTCAATCAAATTTTTTGGGCGAAACAGAGGATATCTCGATCGGGGGAGAGAATGGGGAAATCCCATATGACCCAATAGATCTGACAAGTCGCACTATATGTCAACCCAAGATGGATGCTTGTCCCCGGGACTTCGATAAGGTACTTTTGGAACACCAATAGGCATAAAATGAAAAGAATTAAGTACTCTAGGTCACTTTGATGTGGAAGCGTAATAATGGGCTTCTTGTCTTAATAATATTGGCCGTTATCTTAGTTTCTACATCGATTGACTAAGTTCATAAAATAAAGGAAAATTATTACGAATAGGTCTTTTGAATGATGACCAAATATGGATGGATTTGCTCATAGAAAAGGGAATACGCCCCCATTGCGTATTGGTACTTATCGAGTATAGAATAGATCTGCTTCTCTTTTTTCCTACGAACCGAACTCTTCCATTATTACTAATAGGATTAGGATAGAATAAATATTAATCCTTTTTTCGAGATAATCCCCTGAAAAAGGAAGGGGGGTACATAGCATAGTTTTTTTTTTTTCAATGCAAGAAAGTTACATAGTGTCTATTTTTTATTAATAAAGAGGTAGTCCCATGGGTTTGCCTTGGTATCGTGTTCATACCGTCGTATTGAATGATCCCGGTCGTTTGATTGCTGTCCATATAATGCATACAGCCCTGGTTGCGGGTTGGGCCGGTTCAATGGCTCTATATGAATTAGCTGTTTTTGATCCCTCCGATCCAGTTCTTGATCCAATGTGGAGACAAGGCATGTTCGTTATACCCTTCATGACTCGTTTAGGAATAACCGATTCATGGGGCGGTTGGAGTATTACGGGGGGTACGGTAACGAATTCGGGTATTTGGAGTTACGAAGGTGTAGCCGGGGCACATATTGTGTTTTCGGGCTTGTGCTTCTTGGCAGCTATCTGGCATTGGGTGTATTGGGATCTAGCAATATTTGTCGATGACCGTACGGGAAAACGCTCTTTGGATTTGCCTAAAATCTTTGGAATTCATTTATTTCTCTCAGGAGTGGCTTGCTTTGGTTTTGGGACATTTCATGTAACAGGATTGTATGGTCCTGGAATATGGGTGTCCGACCCGTACGGACTAACTGGAAAGGTACAATCTGTAAATCCAGCATGGGGTGTGGAAGGTTTTGATCCTTTTGTTCCAGGAGGAATAGCCTCTCATCATATTGCAGCAGGGACATTGGGCATATTAGCGGGCTTATTCCATCTTAGTGTCCGCCCACCTCAACGCCTATACAAAGGATTACGTATGGGCAATATTGAAACCGTTCTTTCCAGCAGCATCGCTGCTGTCTTTTTTGCAGCGTTTGTTGTTGCTGGAACTATGTGGTATGGTTCAGCAACTACTCCCATCGAATTATTTGGTCCCACCCGTTATCAATGGGATCAGGGATACTTTCAGCAAGAAATATATCGAAGAGTCAGTGCTGGACTAGCCGAAAATCAAAGTTTACCAGAAGCTTGGTCTAAAATTCCTGAAAAATTAGCTTTTTATGATTACATCGGAAATAATCCTGCGAAAGGGGGATTATTCAGAGCGGGTTCAATGGATAACGGGGATGGAATAGCTGTCGGGTGGTTAGGACACCCTATCTTTAGAGATAAAGAAGGGCGTGAACTTTTTGTACGTCGTATGCCTACTTTTTTTGAAACATTTCCAGTTGTTTTGGTAGACGGAGATGGAATTGTTAGAGCCGACGTGCCTTTTCGAAGGGCAGAATCGAAGTATAGTGTCGAACAAGTAGGTGTAACTGTTGAGTTCTATGGTGGCGAACTGAATGGAGTGAGTTATAGTGATCCTGCTACTGTGAAAAAATATGCTAGACGTGCTCAATTGGGTGAAATTTTTGAATTAGATCGTGCTACTTTGAAATCCGATGGTGTTTTTCGTAGCAGTCCAAGGGGCTGGTTTACTTTTGGACACGCTTCATTTGCTCTGCTTTTCTTCTTCGGACACATTTGGCATGGTGCTAGAACCTTGTTCAGAGATGTTTTTGCTGGTATTGACCCGGATTTGGATGCTCAAGTGGAATTTGGAGTATTCCAAAAACTTGGAGATCCAACTACAAGAAGACAAGTAGTCTGATGCAGCACTGCTCCGCTATTTTGTGTTTATCGCTTCGGCTTCTATTTTCGATTTTTAAATAAGGTATAAGGTACTGGAGAAATCTGGATTTAAATCGCTGCCTTTTTTGATTCTTTTTTTTTCTTTAATCCGGGAGATGATCCCAAATAAACAGGTATGGAAGCTATAATTGGAAACCACGATCAAATTTATGGAAGCATTGGTTTATACATTCCTCTTAGTCTCGACTCTAGGGATCATTTTTTTCGCTATCTTTTTTCGAGAACCGCCTAAAGTTCCAACTAAAAAATAAAATGATTTTTTATTATCTCAGTTGAAGTAATGGGCCTACCAATATTGGTAGGCCCATTACTTCAACTTCAAACTAGTCTCCGTGTTCCTCGAATGGATCTCTTAGTTGTTGAGAGGGTTGCCCAAAAGCAGTATATAAGGCGTACCCAGTAAAACTTACAAGTAACCCAGATATAGAGATGGCGACTAGGGTTGCTGTTTCCATTATTATAGAATTTCAAGACCGAAATGGATCCGTGATAAGATCGTTTATTTACAACAGAATGGTATACAAAGTCAACAGATCTCAATGAATACAAAATAGGATTTATGGCTCCACAAACAGTTGAGGGTAGTTCTAGAGCTCGTCCAAAAATGACTTCTGCAGGGGGGTTATTGAAACCTTTGAATTCGGAATATGGTAAAGTAGCTCCTGGATGGGGGACTACTCCTTTGATGGGTATCGCAATGGCTCTATTTGCGATATTCCTGTCTATTATTTTGGAGATTTATAATTCGTCCGTTTTACTGGACGGAATTTCAATGAATTAGAATTCAATTTACAAGAACCACAAAATACTACCTTTTAAATAAGCATTTAGGTCTCGGATTTTTATTTTTATTTTAGTTGATTGGTAGTTCGACCGCGAAATTTTTTTGTTTCTGTATTTCCGGAATATGAGTGTGCGACTTGTTCTAATTGATCCTATTGATAGTACAGAGAATGGGTCTGTCGTCTTGATAGAGATGGTTTTACCCCGTCGGATATTCATTCTAGTATCTGGAGCACGGAATATATGAAATAGATCACGAAGTATTCGAACTATGATTCATACTTAATATTCAGACCCCGCAGCCGGATTCAAAAATTTTTTCTTTAGCTAAAGAAAAAATTTGCAATTGCAAGATTTTTCTTC